ATACAAATTCGATTGCAATAGAAAACAAAAAACAAAAACAGCAGGTTTATCATGATTTTTGAATCTTAAGGACCTTTCTGTCTCAAGATAATCAATTCGCTCGTTTAAATAATTTCGAGAAAAACGAAATCTAATAACAACATAATAATCACATATATAGAATTCCATATATATACAAATTCTACTGTCTATTGTTTATTGCAATAGAAAACAACAAACACCAACCAAAAAAAAGGAGGCAATCATGATTTTTAAATGGTTACTAAGCTTGTGCATGAAGATAACTAATTCGGTCGTTGGGGTCGGCCTCTATTATGGATTGCTAACTACATTCTCCATAAGGCCCGCTTATCTCTTCCTTTTCATTGACAAACCCGAGCAGAAGGCAGTAGCAATAACTGGTTTGCTTATGGGACAGCTCGTGAGGTTCATGTCGATCTATAATAGGCCTCTGCATATACTATTGTGTAGACCTCATACAATAACTGTACTATTTCTACCGTGTCTTTTGGTTTATTTCTTCGTCGATAATTTTCACTATACTATTAGTACCAGTACCAGAAGCAATTTCAACATTTTCCTAAATACTTTCAGTTTTCAATTACTCAACCAGTTGCTTTTAACAAATGGAATATTATCCAGATTAGTCAACGTTTATATGTTTCGATGCAACAACAAGATGTTATTTGTAATAAGTAGTTCTGTTGGTTGGTTTATTGGTCAGGTTTGTTTCCTTTTATTCATGAAAATATTATTCGGCTGGATACGGAAATATCTTATGAGGAGATCTAAGAAGGAACTTGGGTCAGCAGTGAATAAGTACATGTATAAGTACATTAATAAGTACCTTGGGGTAGAATTTGAGGTCCGTTTTTCACAATTTCAGTACCGTGTGTCAGAATGGAATAAGTACATGAAGTCACAATTGAATAAGTACAAAAAGCAGATTTATCAGTACATTGTTAGGTCCCTTGGGAAGTCCCTTGGGGCAGAATTTGAATTCCTTATGAGAAACTTTCTGTGGTTTGTGTCAGAAATGCAGTACTTGCTGTTTATAGACTTGGTGAGAAGCACGGGTCGGGTCATTAATATTTTATTATATATTACCTGTCTCTTCTATTTAAGCCGACTGCCATTACTCATTGTGAAACAGCCACTGAACTACCTCGTAGACGAGTACCCAGAGACAATACAATCCCAACAAGAAGGAGCTTACACTTACTGGCGCGCCGCTTACAGGGAGTCTCCAAGAGCAACGCTCCGCATTTGTCCTGACCGGTCTTTTGGAGCGGAGCCGGCTGCGGATCCGTATCCAGAAAAAGGTCAAAAATTCCACGTATCGTTGGAAACAAAGTTTGCGTGCGCTTTTTTCTATCAGAGGCAATGGAATCCGGCAGTACGATACAGAGGCAATGCGGACTTTGAGTGGGCTGTAAGAAATAAAGTTTCACAATATTTTTTTGATACATGCCGAAGTGATGGAAAAAAAAGAATATCTTTTACATATCTTCCTAGTTTGTCTAGTTTTCAGGAACTGATGAAAGGGACGATATCTTCGTCCCCAGTAGAAAGACTCTCCTTTGATGAACTAGACAAAGCTTGGCTTTCTAAGAACAAAGAAAGACAAAACAACTTAAATAATGAGTTTATAAAGAGAATTGAGGCTCTAGACACGGGATTTCTTTTGCGAGATATACTCGAAAAAAGGACTCGGGTTTGTACTGATAAAACTAAAAAAACCTGCCTACCAAAACGGTATGATCCTTTGTTGACTGGGCCCTCTCGTGCAATAATAAAAAACTGCAAGGAGGAGCTGAACAATATGTTTAAAGTTCCTGAAGGGATAACAAAGAGAGTGCGTGCAATGGGGGACAAAATCAATACTGCACTGCAATCTATTGAAAGAAAACACAAGGCAATGCACTCTCGTCGAAGAAAAAAGAAGGCAATGCAATCTCGTCGGAGAAAACAGAAGGCAATGCAATCTCGTCGAAGAAAAAAGAATGCAATGCAATCTCGTCGAAGAAAAAAGAATGCAATGCAATCTCGTCGAAGAAAAAAGAATGCGATGCAATCTCGTCGAAGAAAAAAGAATGCAATGCAATCTCGTCGAAGAAAAAAGAATGCAATGCAATCTCGTCGAAGAAAAAAGAATGGAACTTCAAAATATCGTCGAATAATGAACATTGGAATTTTCAAATCTCGTCAAAGAATGGACATGGGAACTCTCAAAACGTACCTTAGGCAAATTTTTGCTCTAAATAAAATTCATGATACCCTTTTGCCAGGTTGCGTTCCGGCTTCCCCAAAATATGAAGAGAGAATGTTAGAGATACTAAAAAGAAAAAGAGAAAAACGAATAGCAGAAGGAAAATCCGTTTCTAACCGTTTGAAAAAATTCGTTTCTAAGCCTTTGCAAAAATTCGTTTCTAAGCCTTTGCAAAAATGCTATTCTCAGCCTTGGATACAATTCGTTTCTAAGCCTTGGATAAAATGGGCGAGACAAATTCTTTCGGAATGGCGAAAACAAAAAAGGCGAGCTCTAAGAAGGGGCTATCGGCGTGGACTAATTATCGGACACAACAAAATCTTTAAAAGCGTCCCTCGCTGGGCATACGCATTATTCCGCGAGGTCGCATTCGACCTAGGCTACGTCAGTCACGACTATCGGCCAGATGAGTTTGATATTTTATCAGCAATAGTAAAATTTCAAACTTTTTACAATCCTTTAGAGTCAGAGACTAAAAATTTAGTTCCCAACCTTATTTATACTACGCAGAATGAGAAGGATTTTCTGCATTCTGGAGACTTAAATAGTAGTGAGTTTGTGAAAAGCATTACTCATTGTCCCTTTGAGTTCGAGGAGTTGCTTGTAGCCGAGTTGTCGCGCGGGCGCGAACAATTTTGGGGTCAGGATGTAGTCAAAGGTGCTATGAGACCCCACAGGCGTAAAAACGGGGTTGTTGTAAGACGGGTTGAAATGTTTCCGCATTCCCCTCTTTTTTTTGGCTTCTTAAAAAGTAGACTGTCTATTTATTTCGGTTTTTTTTTTAAAATAAAAAATTTGATGCCTAGGTTTGGAATCAAAAAAGGGGACCGTTTCACTCTTAAGGAACATAAGAAAGAACAGATAAAAAGGAAGATAGCCGAAGAAAGAAGCAAAATATTGAAAGAATGGCAAGAAAGGCTAGATTTGGCCGACCAACAAAGAACCCTGAGACGCGCGCAATACGAGGAATACGACGAAACCCTGGTACGGCTTGAGGCAATGGAGGCATGGAGTGATATAGATTTTGGGATGGGAATAAGAGCTCTCATATTAATTTATAACTCCTTTTTTAGAAGATATATTGCATTGCCTTTAGCGATAATAGCTAAAACTATTGGCCGTTTCTTATGTAAGGAGCAGAGCGAGTGGGATCAGGATATAGCGGAATGGAAACGGGAGACTCATATTGTATACACCGAGGACGGTTTTGCTTTAGGCGACATATCTAGCATGAACTTGCCGGAGGAGTGGTGGGAATTCGGTCTTCAGGTCAAAGTTTTATGGCCTTTAGAGTTGAAACCTTGGCGCACAGAGGCTGATAGCGAAGAGCGACCCTTCCATTATGCTTATTTAAGGGCTTGCTGGGGACTAGCTGACCATCCTTGGGGTGATCCCCGACCCGACCCGTCCTTTTTTTGGGGGCCCATTTTTGAAGAACTAGGCCAAAAAGTGGAAAGATTAGCACAAAAAAATTTGAAAGAGAGCGACTTTCAACTTATAAGAAGCGTTTTAAACCGACTTAGAGGGGGCAAACAAAAAAGAAAACAAAATTTTGGTAGCGTTCTACGAGACTTAAAAAAAATCATAACAAGGCTTATCAAAAGGGTTCGAGTTCGACAAAGAAAATTTTGGAAAAAAATCAAAAAAAATACAAGATTTCAATTTTTATTGAAATGGATAGGAGTATCTGAATCGAGTGAAACTCAAAACGAAAAAGATTCTATAATCAGCAATGAGATAATTAATGAATCATTTAGTCAAAATGGATCTACAGCTTGTCCAAATTCAGACGAACAAATACAAAATCTGATTAATAGAACAAGCACAATCAAAAATCAAATAGAAAGAATTACAGAAGAAAAAAAAAAAGTAACTTCAGGACTAAATAATAGTCCTAACAACAAAAAGAAAAAGAATAATGTAGAATCACAAAAAAAATTTTGGAAAATTGTAAAAAGAAGAAGTGTTCGATTTATAAGTAAATGGAGTTATTTTCCAAATATTGTCATTGAAAAAATATACAAAATATACCTAGATATCTTTCTATGGATCATTAAGCTTCCTAGAAAAAATTTCACAAAAAAAAAATTGGATAAAGACATTTACAATACTGAAACAAATCAAAAAAGAATTACCTTGAGTTCGACTCTAAAAAAGATAAATAAGAGGAAGTCACAGATTTTTCTTAAATTTTCTTCCTTGCCAGATTTATCTTCCCTGTCACAAGCATATGTATTTTACAAATTATCACAAACCCAAGTTAGTGATAAGTTAAGATCTGTTCTTCAATATCGCGGAACGTCTTTTTTTCTTAAGACTGCAATAAAGGATTCTTTTGAAAGACAAGGAATATTTCATTCCGAATTAAAGCATAAGAAACTTCGAAATTTTGGAACGAATCCATGGAAAAACTGGTTAAGAGGTCATTCTCAATACAATTTATCTAAGAAGAGATGGTCTCGATTAAGCCCACAAGCATGGCGAAATGAAGTCAACCAACGCCATACGCCTCAAAAGAACGATTTAAATAAAGGAGATTCATATGAAAAAGACCAATTACTTCATTACAAAAAACAAGATGATTCTGAAGTCTATTCATTAACAAATCAAAAAACGAAGTTTCAAAAAAACTATAGATATGATCTTTTAGCATATAAATACATTTCTTCTGAAACTAAGAAGGACTCCTATATTTCGAAATTGCCATTCCAAGTAAATAAGAACCAAGAGATCTACACCACACAGAAAGACAAATTATTTGATATACCAGAGGATATTTTTATCAAGAATTATCTAGACAAGACTTATCTAGACAAGACTGATACTCGAAAGAGAAAATATTTGGATTTTGATTGGAAGATTTTCAAAAAATTTGCAGTCAATTTTGAGGCCGGGATAAAGATCGACCCTAATCATAATACAAAGACTAAGATTGGGACTAATACAAAGACTAAGATTGGGACTAATACAAAGACTAAGATTGGGACTAATACAAAGACTAAGATTGGGACTAATAATTTTCAAATAATTGAGAAAAGAGGTTTTATTTATAGTATCCTTCCAACAGTCGAAGAGTATAGCGAAATCGAAGAGGATCCAGAAATCGAAGAGGATCCAGAAATCGAAGAGGATCCAGAAATCGAAGAGGATCCAGAAATCGAAGAGGATCGAGAACTCAAAGAAGATCCAGAACTCAAAGAAGACAAAAAAAGCTTTTTGAATTGGTGGATGGGAATGAATGAAGATTTGAATGAGGAAGATTCGAATGAGGAAGATTCGAATGAGGAAGATTCGAATGAGGAAGATTCGAATGAGGAAGATTGGTTCTTCCCAGAATTTATGCTACGTTGGAAGACATATATAATGAACCCGTGGGTTAGACCAATCTACTTACTTTTTTTAAATTGGCAAGGAAAGACTATTGACGAAAAAGAATTTAGTTTGGCAAAACACAAGCTTGGTCATCAAGGAAAAAAAAATCTTAGTCAAATAAATCTTAGTCAAGGAAATGTTAGTCAAGGACAAGGAAATGTTAGTCAAGGACAAGGAAATGTTAGTCAAGGACAAGGAAATGTTAGTCAAGGACAAGGAAATGTTAGTCAAGGACAAGGAAATGTTAGTCAAGGAAAAGGAAATGTTAGTCAAGGAAAAAGAGCTATTCCTGAATCAGAAGTATATGGTAACAGAGTAACAAGTGCTAAAAGATTCCTCAAAGAAATCGACATCAAAAACATCGAAGAATTGATTAGAGAATATTATGAAAACGAGTTGACAAAAACAACAACAAAATACTGGAGGGATAGGAGGCAACTAAGTTTCGTTATGGTTAGCAGTAAGTCTTTGTCTTATAACCTCCACCCGAATTTGTGGAAAAACGAGGGGGCTCTGCTCGATCAGGGGAGGGTACTGGAGCTGGTGGGTTACACAAAAAATTTGGTCCTAAGGAGAAAAAGGCTTACAGCCTATTTGAGAATGGGAGATGTGTCGATAGAAAACCTTGCAGCTCATACTAGTCCAGATTTGGTTTGTATGAATTGGGTGAAGAATGGTGACTTGCATTTTCAACCCATATTAACTTCGTCTATAACAGATCTGGACGAATTTCTTATGTATCAAGCCATAGGTATTTCATTGGTTCATAAGAGGAAGCAACAAACTAATCAAAGATACGGAAAACAAAAATATGTTGATAAGGATCATTTTGATTTGCTTGTTCCTGAAATGATTTTATCGTCTAGACGTCGTAGAGAATTGAGAATTCTCAATTCTTTAAATTTCAATTTAAAGAATAGGAGTGGTGTGGATAGAAATCCAGTATTTTGCCAGGAGAACAACATAAAAAGCTGGGGTCAATTTTTGGATGAAAGTAAACACCTTGATAGAGATAAAAATGAATTAATTAAACTCAAGTTCTTTCTTTGGCCTAATTTTCGATTAGAAGATTTAGCTTGTATGAATCGCTATTGGTTTGATACCAATAATGGCAGCCGTTTCAGTATGTTAAGGATATATATGTATCCACGATTCAAAATTCGGTGATGGTCCATTTTTCCTATATATTCTGTACCATATATGTTATATGCAAGCAACCAGATGCACATTTGCCCTGTCTTACATCATAGGATACTGCGATACTAAGTGAATGACAAATTAATTAGATCTCGAAATCAATCAACAGAATCTTCGTACTAAAAAACTATTCGCTTTTGTGAGTGTAAAAATGTACCATCCTTTTGAATCACTATCCGAATCAAATTCAAAATTGCTTAATTGCTAAACTCAGTCAAAATAATGCCAGAAATTCCGATTGTTGTGTATACTACATTCAAATTTCTGGCATTATTTTGACTGATCAATAAAATTCATATCTGTAAAAAGGGGAGGGAAAAATTATTTTATGGTCAAAAATTCATTGATTTCAATTATTTCGCAAGAGGAAAACAAAGAAAACACAGGGTCTGTTGAATTTCAAGTAGTCAGTTTCACCAATAAGATACAGAGACTTACTTCACATTTGAAATTGCACAAAAAAGACTATTTATCTCAGAGAGGTCTGCGTAAAATTCTGGGAAAACGTCAACGGCTGCTGGCTTATTTGTCAAAAAAAACTAGAGTACATTATAAAGAATTCAATGAATTAATCGACCAGTTGGAGAAAAAAAAAACTAGAGTACATTATAAAGAATTCAAAGAATTAATCAACCAGTTGGAGAAAAAAACTCGTTAATTTG